TTATTTGGGCGATTTAGCGCCTATGCTTTGTTTGTGTAATAACTGTATGGGTGCTGTGGCAGTCCTAGTTTGATGTGTTAAAGGTTTTCCTATTTTAGCCTAGGTTAATAAATTTTTAAATTTTTAAAAAATTTTTTCCTATTTTAGCCTAGGTTAATAAATTTTTAAATTTTTTTAAAAAATCTTTTCCTATTTTAGCCTAGGTTAATAAATTTTTAAATTTTTTTAAAAAATTTTTTCCTATTTTAGCCTAGGTTAATAAATTTTTAAATTTTTTTAAAAAATTTTTTAAAATTTTTAAAAATTTTTCCTATTTTAGCCTAGGTTAATAAATTTTTAAATTTTTTTAAAATTTTTTTAAAATTTTTTAAAAAATTTTTCCTATTTTAGCCTAGGTTGATAATTTATTAAAAAAAATAAAAAAAAGTTAAAAAATTTTTCCTGTTTTTCCTTTGTGTTTTTCTTTCTCTCTCTTTTTTTTTTTTTTTCTTTTTTTTTTTTTTTTTTATCACTAAAATTACAGAAGAGCCGACCCCGGGGCCACTAAAAACTGGGGGGAGGGGGGGCCTAATTAAAGAGTAATATGTATAACGAGCATTAAATATTTATGTACATGAAAGCCGAACTGGTCCGTCCTGCAAGGAAAATGCACCACCTTGATTTAATGATCTTAGGTATAAGCCCCCGGGTAGTGGATGAGATCTCCCCAAAAAAATAAAGAACCAATAGCAATTGAAAAAAGGAGATGCCGCGATCACGGACGTGAATGAGTGAAACCATATGGTGCGGGTTGAGGCCTCTAAGAAGAGGAAAGAATGTCCAGGCAATAGCAAGATAGGTACGTGAGAGTGATAACCAGAGGTCTCTAAGAAGAGCAATGAATGTGAGCCGTGTCCAGGTATGGGCTTGAGACTAGTGATAGTTAGTATGGATACAATGGATGGTGATTTCACGTGAGATGCTGATTAATAAGAACTAGTGGATGGGTGTTAGGGGCAGATAGATGAATGCCTTATAATACATAGCTGGGGGGGTAGTACATATTATCTTTTTGTTTGGGGAAGGTAATAGTGCTCGTGGTTTTTGGTTGGTTTGTTTGTCATTCGGGACTCCTTGTCCATATTAACATTTTCAGTGTTATGCTTTTGTGAGTTAAGCTACGATGACTGATTTGGTTCAAGAAGTAGTTTAATAAGAATGTCGGCTTTGGGGGCCGGAAGAGTAGAGTTATGTTCTGCCTTCTTGAACGGCTGTGTGATACTCTTGGGAAGGTGTGTGTATTCCATCTCTGTCTTACAAGGCCAGCGCTTTGGGGTTGAGCTACAAGAGTGTGGGGGTTAATCTACCTGCCTCATGTTGGTATAATTGGGAGTTTTCATGGTCCGTAGGGTCGGTATCGAAGGGGTTTGATTAATAGGTTTTCAATTATTCCAGCCAGTGGCAATAAGATAAGGATGGTGAAGAAGTAGATGAAGGAGGCCATTTGTCCAATTAAGATGTATGGGTCTTGTACTGGTTGTCCTCCGATTCATGTAAGAATAAAGAAGTCTGCGATTAGGGCCCAGAATAGGAGTTGTGATAGGGGGCGTAGGCTTATTGATTGCCGTTTTGATGTGTGTAGTGCAGGTAGAAGTAATAGTACTAGGATGGATGCGAATATGGCAAGGACTCCTGTGAGCTTGTTTGGGATAGATCGTAGGATTGTGTAGGCAAATAGGAAGTATCATTCTGGTTTAATGTGGTCTGGTGTTTTTATGGGGTCGGCAGGGGTGAAGTTTTCTGGGTCTCCTAATAGGTTTGGAAAGTAGAATGTAAGGGTTGTTAATAGGACGGCGGCTATAGCTATGCCTATGGCGTCTTTTGCTGAGAAGTATGGGTGGAACGGAATTTTGTCGGCGTTGGAGGCTAGTCCAAGTGGGTTGAATGATCCGCGTTCGTGGAGGAAGATGAGGTGTGTGATGACTGCGGCTATGAGGATAAATGGGAGTAGGAAATGTAAGGTGGTGAATCGTGTTAGGGTTGCGCTGTTGACTGATGGCCCCCCTCAAATTCAGGTTACAATTGTGTCTCCTACGTATGGAATGGCTGATATTAGGTTGGTGATTACGGTTGCCCCTCAGAATGATATTTGTCCTCACGGTAAGACGTAGCCTATGAAGGCAGTTGCTATCAGTAGTAATAGTAGCAGTACTCCGATGTTTCATGTGTTTTCATTGAGGTATGATCCGTAGTATACTCCGCGTCCAATGTGTAGGAAAATACATAGGAAGAACAGGGAGGCTCCGTTTGCATGGAGGCTTCGGATTAGTCAACCATATCAAACTTCTCGTGAGGTATAAGCAACAGATATAAAAGCTAGGGAGTCATCTGCTAGGAAGTGCATTATTAGTAGGATGCCAGATGCTAGTTGGATTAATAGGGTGAACCCAAGAAGTGATCCAAAGTTTCATCAGTAGGAGATGTTGGATGGCGTGGGTAAGTCAATTAAAGAGTGGTTTACTAGTTTTAAAAGTGGGTGGGATTTTCGTAGTTGGTGGGCCATTTGGTTTAATGTTGGTTTTTATAGTTGAAAGTACAACGGGGGTTTTTCGTGCCCCAGGTCTTGGTCTAGAGTCCAAGTGAGAATAATGGGAATTACATTTTTTCTTCTTTGTTGCTTAATGATAATCAGTGTGGTGTTAGTGGCGTCTGGGGTGACGATCCACTATGGGGTGGTTAGTTTGCTTTTTGCTGCAATATTTGGCAGCGCATTATTAGTAGTAGGGGGTGGAAGTTTTATGCCGCTTGTGGTACTACTAATTTATTTGGGCGGCTTGTTGGTGGTTTTTGCTTTTTGTGTGGGATTCACTGATGATAAATATTGTGAGTTCTGGGGAGCAGGGGGGTCTAAGGTGTCGGCCTGTGTTTGTGGGGTTGGCTTAGGCATTGGTGGGTATTACATGTATGAGTCTGCATGAGCTGAGGTTTTAGGGTGTTTTGTTGATGTCGTTGAGACTTGGGGTGGTGATGTGAGTAATGAGTTTTTAGGAGTTGGGCTGTTTTATATGAGTGGCTGGGGGTTCCTCATTTTAAGCGGTTGGGCTCTATTGGTGGTGTTGTTTACCATTATGATTCTAGTTCGTGGGCGGCATCGAGGGGCTCTGCGTTCATTGAGGTGAAGTAGAACAGGGAGACTAGTATGACGGATAGGATAATGATTTTTAAGTACGGGTTAATTCGGGCTTTATGGAGGTTGGTTAATAGCTTGGCTATTAGTATTTGTAGGTAGGTTATTGTTTTAGGGCCTAAGGCTTCATAGTGTGTTTGGTCTATCAGGTGGGTTGATAATTTTTGGCTAATTTGTAAGACCAGGGATGATATGGTGTGGTGCAGAATGAAGTAAGAGTGGATGATTTTAGAGATAAGGGGGTTTTGGGTGCCTTTGGTGGAGTTGGGAAGTTGGTCTGCTACTGTAATTAGGATTGAGCCGACTAGTAGTCCTAGGATTAGGATACTTAGTGCGGCTAGCTTGGCTGATGTTGGTATGGTTAGTTGTGGCGTATTTGGTGGCAGAATAGTGGTTGAAATTATGAGTCCGGCCGTGATGCTTCCAATGGCTAGCCGTAGAATTGGGTTGGTTGTCTGAGGAGTTTCGGAGATGGCGGATAGTGACAGGATTCGTGGGGTGCTTAGGGCTACATAGTAGATCATGCGCAGGCTGTAAAGTGTAGTGAAGGTGGTTGCTACTAGGGTTATGGCTAGTGACAGGGAGTTTACGTTGGAGGTGTTGATTGACTCAATGATGGCGTCTTTTGAGTAAAAGCCAGCTATAAATGGTATTCCTGAGAGGGCAAGGGAACCAATAATTAAGCAGGAGGATGTAGTAGGAAGTGCTTTTTTGAGTCCCCCCATCTTTCGGATGTCTTGTTCGTTGTCTAGGCTGTGGATAATTGTTCCTGCGCATAGAAACAGTATTGCTTTAAAGAATGCGTGTGTTGAGATGTGTATAAATGCGAGTTCAGGTTGTTTTAACCCGATGGAGGTCATTATTAGGCCTAGCTGGCTAGTAGTTGAGTAGGCAATAATTTTTTTTAGGTCATTTTGGGTTAGTGCACAGGAGGCGGCCAGTATGGATGTAAAGGCCCCCAGTAGTAAGCAGGTTGTAGTTGCTGTTTCGCTGCTGTATAGGAGGTCTGAGGCTCGGATGAGTAGGAATACTCCGGCTACTACCATAGTGCTTGAGTGCAGTAAGGCTGAGACGGGGGTTGGACCTTCTATTGCTGCTGGGAGTCATGGGTGGAATCCGAATTGAGCAGATTTTCCAGCAGCTGCTAGAAGCAATCCGAGTGCGGGGATGAGGGCCATGTCTGGTGTGATTTGTATGCCTTTAATGCTTAGGGACAGGTTGTTAATGACTATTCATGCCAGGGTGATAACTAGGCCAATGTCTGCTAAGCGGTTATAAATTACGGCTTGCATGGCAGCTTTATTCGAGTTTGATCGGAATGATCACCAGTTAATTAGTATAAAGGATATGATGCCCACTCCTTCTCAGCCAATGAAAAATTGGAAGAGGTTTTCGGCAGTTACAAGAATTATTATTATTAGGGTGAAGGTGGTGAGTTGGTTAAAGAAAGTGTTAATCTTTATGTCTGAGTCTATGTATTGTACTGTGAATTCTATGATAGATCATACAACAAAAAGAAGGATGGGTAAGAAGAAGGTGGAGTAAATGTCTAGCGTGAAGCTAATGCGAATTGTGGTTGTGCTGATTGTTGATCATTGGGTTTCGTATGTAGTAATGGTTAAGTCATTATAGATGAGATAGGTCAGTGGGATTAGGCTAGTAAGGAAGGCTAGTTTTGCTGTCAATACTTTGGTGTTGAGTGGTGAAGTTAATTTTGAGTTTGGGATTAGTATTGGGAGTGTTAAGATTGCTAGGGGTAGTAGGAAAAGTATAATAATTAAGGCTGAGGGTTGTGTTATGGTTGCTTTCACTTGGAGTTGCACCAAGATGCTCGGCTCCTAAAGCCGATGGAATACTGTTATCCATTAAAAGCTCTGTAGTATTTGTAGTAAGCCGTATGCTGGTAGATAAGGAGTAAGTGAGTTCCTGTTTTTAGGTCCACATTCTAACGTTTTGTTTAAACTATATCTACGGGTCAGTATTGTGTAATATGAGAGCCGGGTGRTTAAATCCGGGTGACAGAATTAGCAGTTCTTGTAGGCACTCTCATAGCTGGTGCGCTTTCGTCAGTTGTTATGGTTTATTGGTAATACATTAGTTGAGGGACAATAATTAAAGCAACTGATGGTGCAGAGTGTAGTGTTATTAGTAGATGTTCTCGCGTTTGGGTTGGGCTTATCGTGATAATGTGGCTTGGGAGGGTTCCTTGCTGGGTGGAGGAGAATATGTGTAGGGTGTAAATCGAGGCGATGAATGCGCTTAGTCCTGTTAGGAAGATAGTAATGTCCGCTCAGTCAAATAGTGAAACTAYAAGGGTGAGTTCTCCAATAAAGTTGATTGTTGGGGGGAGTGCTATGTTTGTTAAGCAGGCCAGAAGCCATCAGGATGACATGACTGGGGTGGTGAGTTGTACTCCTTGCGTTAGTAGGAGGGTTCGTGAGTGTGTTCGTTCGTAAGTAATATTTGCCAAGCAGAATAGTATTGAGGATGTAAGGCCGTGGGCTGCTATTATGATTATTGAGCCTGAAGGGGCTAGTTGATTGCGAGTAAGGATCGAGCTTGTTATTAATCCCATGTGGCTCACTGAGGAGTAGGCAATTAGGGATTTTAAGTCTGTTTGTCGTAAGCAGATTATGCCGGTTATGAGTGCACCTCATAGTGCTACTGTTAGGGGTAGGATATAAAAGGATGTGGTTTGTTCAGTTAGTGGGTTCGTAACTCGTAGCAGACCATAGCCCCCGAGTTTTAATAGGATCGCTGCAAGGACCATGGATCCGGCAATGGGGGCCTCTACGTGGGCTTTTGGTAGCCAGAGGTGAAGGCCGTAAATTGGGATTTTTACTAGGAAGGCTAATATAAGGGAGGTTCACAGTAACGTGCTTGTTCAGAATGTTAGGGTTATCTGGGGCAATAGTTGTAAGAGTGTAATAGATGTAGTTCCTTTTATGTTGTAGACTCATAGAAGCGCAATTAGAAGCGGTATAGAGCTAGTGATGGTGTATAGGAGGAAGTATAGACCGGCCCCGAGCCGTTCTGTCTGGGAGCCTCATCGGGCGATTACTATTAGGGTGGGAATGAGGGTTGCTTCAAAGGCGATGTAAAATAATATTAGGTCTAGGGCCATGAATACTAATATTAGGGCTGATTGTAGGAGGGCTAGGGCCGTAATAAATAGTCGTTTTTGTTGGGTTGGGTCGTGTGACATGGAGCTTTGGCTGGCTATAAATATTAGTGGCAGTAGTCAGCAGGATAATATAAGTAGGGGTGTTGAAATTTGGTCGCTTCCTAGCAACAAACCACTAGTATTTACTAGGATGTCTCCGGGGTTTAAGACAAGCATGCCTAGGATAATAATAATCGTTGAATAGGCTGTTGGTGATAGTCAGGTGTTTTTTGTGGTTGTTAGGCAGGCTGAGGGGATTAGTATTATTGTAGGTACAATGATTTTTAACATTGGAGTAGGTTTAGGTTTTTGAGGTTGGCTGTATTATGTGTTCGGGCTGAGGCAATCAGTAGGGCAAGGCCAATGCCAGCTTCACATGCTGATAATGTTAGGACTGTTAAAGGCAGGATGAAGGATGAGATGTTTGAGTTTAGAGACCATGTTGCCATTAATAGAAATACCGATAATATCATGCCCTCCAGGCATAATAGGGCTGAGAGGAGATGAGTGTGGCGGAAGGTAAACCCAATGGTGAAGATGATGAAGGAAAGGGTGAACAGTAGGTTAGTGGGGGAGGTCAATAGGGAGCCATGAAGTTGGTCATGATTTTCTAGGCCGAAGCTAGAAGTCTTAGCTTGGACTAGCTCCTTTGGTTAAAGACTACTCTGCTCATTCTAGTCCGCCTTGTAGTCATTCGTATGTTAGACCTGCAAATATAAGTAAGAAGATAATGATGGCCCATGTGATGCTTTTGATCAGGCTTGTGAGTTGAAGGGCTCATGCTAGTGGTAGCAGGATGGCGATCTCTAGGTCAAATAGTAGGAATAAGATAGCGACCATGAAAAAGCGGATAGATAGTGGCAGGCGGGCGGATCCTAGTGGGTCGAATCCGCACTCATATGGTGAGAGTTTTTCGGGGTCTGGGGTCATTTCTGATATCAGTAGGTTTAGGGTGATTACGGCTACTGCAGTGGCTGTGGCTAATATGAATGCAGTAAGTAGGTTTATTGCTCTTCCCTGAGGTTGATACCAGGGTTTAATGATTGGAAGTCATTTGTATTGTCAATACTAGAAGAGCAGGAGCCTCATCAATAGATTGAGATGTATAGGAACAGTCAGACTACATCTACGAAGTGTCAGTATCAGGCGGCGGCTTCGAAACCGAAGTGGTGATTTGAGGTGAAGTGGTGTATGATTTGTCGATAGAGGCAGGTTATTAGGAATGTTGAGCCAATAATGACATGTAGGCCGTGAAAGCCTGTGGCAATAAAGAAGGTTGAGCCATAGCTGCTGTCTGCGATGGTGAATGGGGCTTCGTAATACTCTATTGCTTGAAGGGCAGTGAAGTATAGCCCTAGAATAATTGTAAGAGTTAAGGCGTGGATGGCGGGTGTTCGGTTGGCTTCTATTAGGCTGTGGTGGGCTCATGTTACTGTAACCCCTGAGGCTAGTAGTACTGCTGTGTTGAGGAGTGGAACTTCGAATGGGTCTAGTGTGGTAACTCCAGTTGGTGGCCACTGTCCACCTAGTTCAGGGGTTGGAGCCAGGCTTGAGTGATAGAACGCCCAGAAGAACCCGAGGAAAAAGAAGACTTCTGAGGTGATAAAGAGGATTATACCATATCGTAGGCCTTTTTGGACTGGAGGGGTATGGTGGCCTAAATAGGTGCTTTCTCGGACAACGTCTCGTCATCATTGAAATATAATCAGTAAGGTTGAGATTAGTCCTATGAGTAAAATTAGGCTTAGATTACAGTGGAATCATAGGACTAATCCGGCTGTTAGTATTATGGCAGCTATAGCCCCTAAAATTGGTCATGGGCTTGGGTTGACTATGTGGAATAGGTGTATTTGGTGTGTCATTATACGTTTTCTTGCAGGTACAATGAGAGTAGTAGGGTAAATACATATGCTTGGATCATTGCTACTGCAATTTCTAGGAGTATTAACAGGGCTAGGATGAATAGGGTGAGTCCTGCAAGTAGCGTGGAGGTTGTCATTAGGTTGAGTGCTGCAGTAGAGATTAGGTGTATCAAAAGATGTCCTGCGGTGAGGTTGGCTGTAAGTCGCACGGCGAGCGCGATTGGTCGGATGAGCAGGCTGATTGTCTCGATTAAGATTAAGATTGGGATGAGGGGTGTCGGGGTCCCTTCTGGCAGGAGGTGGGCTAGAGAAGAAGCCGGTTTGTTTCGTAGGCCAATTAGTACTGTTGCCAATCATAGTGGCAGGGCCAGGGCTATGTTTATAGACAGTTGAGTTGTTGGTGTAAATGTATATGGGAGAAGGCCTAAAAGGTTGTTGAGGATGAGCATTGTTAGTAATGAGATCAGTATTAATGATCACTTATGTCCTGGCTTGTTTACTGGGATTATGATTTGTTTAGTGGTTTTTGCAATTAGTCAGGCTTGTAGGGTTGTTAAAGGGTTCGACAGTCAGCGGTCTTGCGGGTTATAAATTAACAGTGTTGTTAGCAATATGGCTGGGATTAACAGTGATATGCCAAGTAGTTTAGGCACTAAGAATTGGTCAAATAGGTTTAGATTTGTGGTCAGGGTCATGTTTTAGTGGTTTTTTGGTTTGGGTTGCTTGGGTTATTTATGAATTTCATAGAAGCAATTTTTGGCTGTAAAGTAATAATGAATACTAGCCATGTAATAGATGAGATCATTAATCAAGGTTCTGGGTTTAATTGCGGCATGTCACTAAGGGGGTTGGCGTGGTCCCCAATGCTAGCTTAAAAGGCTAGGGCTTTGGCCGGTTTAGCTTCTTAGTGATTATGAGTTTGTTTTTAATCAGCTTTGGAAGTGCTGTATTGGTACAGCTTCTACGACAATAGGCATAAAACTATGGTTTGCCCCGCAGATTTCAGAGCATTGGCCATAGAAAATTCCGGGGTTGGGAGATGTTAGTGAGGTTTGATTTAGTCGTCCCGGCACCGCGTCTATTTTGATTCCTAAGGATGGTACTGCTCATGAGTGTAGGACGTCTTCAGCTGTGATTAATGTTCGAGTGCTTGAGTTTGTGGGGACAATCATGCGGTGGTCTACTTCTAATAGGCGGAAGTGACCCTGAGGTAGGTCTTGTGTTGGTAGTATGTAAGAGTCGAACTCTAGCTGTGAAAAGTCTGTATATTCATATGTTCAATACCATTGATGTCCAATGACTTTAATGGTTAGGCAGGGGTTGGTGGTTTCGTCTATGAGGTATAGTGTGCGTAGAGATGGAAGGGCGATGGTAATTAGGATTAGGGCTGGTAGAATGGTTCAGATTATCTCTATTTCTTGTACGTCTGTTGCGTTTGTGTGGTACAGGTTTGTTAGCAATAAAACTGAGATCGTATAGAGTACAAACATGCTGATTAGAAAAATAATTATTAGTGTATGGTCATGAAAATAGAGGAGTTCCTCTATTAATGGGGATATTGCATCTTGGAGTCCTAGGTGTATTGGGTTTGCCATAGAAGAGTAAAGGGTTTTGATCCTGTATTTCGCCCTTGACAAGGGCGGGTAATATGTGTATACTAACTCTTCTTGGAGGACAGAGCATGTCGTATTGCGGTTGGCTTGAAACCAAATGGTGGGGGTTCAATTCCCCCTGTCCTTGGCATTGGGGTGTGGATGGCTTACTTTAGTTTTGGTTGTACTTGAACAAAGACTGGTTCTTCGTAGGTGTGGTATGATGGTGGACAATTGTTTAGTCATTCTACATTTGTGCTTGCCATTTYAGGTACTTGAACTTTTCGTTTTGATGAAAATGCTTCTCATACAATAAATGTGAGTAGGATAACTGATACTATGGAGRTTAATGACCCAATTGRGGAAATTATATTTCAGMAGGCATATGCATCTGGGTAGTCTGAATATCGTCGTGGCATTCCTGATAGGCCTAGGAAGTGCTGTGGGAAGAAGGTTAGGTTTACACCTGTAAATATGATTATGAATTGAATTTTTGTTCATGTGCTGTGTAGGGTGAATCCTGTAAATAATGGGAATCAGTGGGTGAACCCGCTTATGATGGCGAACACTGCTCCTATAGATAATACATAGTGGAAGTGGGCTACTACATAGTAGGTATCGTGGAGAATAATGTCTAGTGACGAGTTAGCTAGTACAATTCCTGTTAGTCCTCCAACTGTGAATAAGAAAATGAAGCCGAGTGCTCAGAGCATGGGGGCTTGTCATTTTACTACTCCCCCGTAAATAGTGGCTAATCAGCTGAATACTTTTACACCAGTGGGGATGGCGATAATTATTGTGGCGGATGTGAAATATGCTCGAGTATCAACATCTATTCCTACTGTAAACATATGGTGGGCTCAGACAATGAAGCCAAGGAAGCCGATTGACATTATGGCCCAGAYTATTCCTATATAACCAAATGGTTCTTTTTTGCTTGAGTAGAAGGTAATTACGTGGGAGATTATTCCAAACCCTGGGAGGATGAGGATGTATACTTCTGGGTGGCCGAAAAATCAGAAAAGGTGTTGGTATAGGATTGGGTCTCCTCCTCCTGCCGGGTCAAAGAAAGTGGTGTTCAAGTTTCGGTCAGTAAGTAATATGGTAATTCCTGCAGCTAGGACGGGTAGTGAGAGCAGTAGGAGAACAGCTGTAACTAGAACAGACCATACAAAAAGGGGTGTTTGTTGTTGTGACATTGCTGGGGGTTTTATGTTGATAGCTGTGGTAATAAAGTTGATTGCTCCAAGGATGGATGATACCCCAGCAAGGTGAAGGGAGAAGATAGTGAGGTCTACTGACGGTCCGGCGTGGGCTAGGTTTCCAGCTAGTGGTGGGTAGACTGTTCATCCGGTGCCAGCCCCAGTTTCAATAAAGGCGGAAAAGAGAAGTAGGGTAAATGATGGGGGCAGCAATCAGAAGCTTATGTTGTTTATGCGAGGGAATGCTATGTCGGGTGCCCCAATTATTAATGGGAGTAGTCAATTTCCAAATCCCCCGATCATAATTGGTATAACTATAAAGAAAATTATGATAAAGGCATGTGCTGTAACAATAACATTATAAATTTGGTCATCTCCTATGAAGGGACCTGGCTGGCTGAGCTCTGTTCGGATTAATAGGCTTATGGCTGTGCCTACTATTCCGGCTCAGGCGCCGAAAATAAAATACAAGGTGCCGATATCTTTGTGGTTAGTGGAAAAAAGTCAACGATTAATATTCACTGGTAGAATGGCCGAGTGTGATGGCAGTGGGCTGTAAACCTATTTACAGAGGTTCAATTCCTCTTTTTACCAGGCTCTGTAGTGAAATTCACGACGAACTGCAAACTCGTAAATGTACCTTAAATTGTACCTGGGCTTAAGATTTAGGTAAAAACTAGCCGGTTAGAGTAATTAGCTGTTAACTAATAATTTATGGGATCGAGGCCCATTTGCCTAGTGAAGTTTTAGCTTAATGAAAGTTTATGATTTGCATTCAGAAGATATAGGATAAAACCCTATAAACCTTACTCAAGAAATAGGAGATTGTTAACTCCTATCTAGGGCTTTGAAGGCCCTTGGCTTGAAGATTGAACCTAATTTCTTTTAATAGGCCTCTTGTTTTGTAATGGCTTTTATTATGGTGGCCGCTAGGATTAGGGTGAGGGCGGCTATAGCTAGGGAGTTGATTGTGAGGCTTGTTTGTTGAACTGGTTTGCGCCATAGTCGTTGGGTATTAGCAGTGTTGGGGGGAAGGGTGGATGCGGAGTTGTATCATAGTCGGAGGTAAAAGAAAAGGCTTAGAAGAGAGGCTATGAGTATTGTGAATGCGACTCAAATTGCCCCCTCTGCTACTAGTTGGTCAATTGTTAGTCATTTTGGTAGGAAGCCGGCTAGTGGGGGTAGTCCTGATAGGGATAATAAAGAGACCATTAGTAGTAAGGAAGTAATTGGGGCTTTTTGGAATGAAAGTAGGAGGTTGTTAATGGATGTTGTTGATAGTTTTTCTAGTGTGAGAAGCGTGGTGGAAATTGTGATTGAATACAAATAGAAGGCTAGGATTGTAAGTGGTGGTGCGTATTTAATAATCACCAGGGTTCAGGCTATTTGGGCGATCGAAGAGAATGCTACTAGTTTTCGGATTTGGGTTTGGTTAAGTCCAAGTCAGCCAGCAATTGTGGCGGATAGGATAGATACTGCAGAGAGGACCTCGAAATTAATTAGTGGGCTCATTAGGTATAATATAACTAGTGGGCCTAGTTTTTGTCAGGTAAGTAGGAAGATGGAGGCGGTTGGGGTTATTCCTTGGATGGTTTCGGGCACTCAGAAGTGGAATGGCACTAATCCAATTTTAATAAACAAGGCTAGGGCCGTAATGGTTGTAAGTGTCTGGTTTGTTATTTCTGTAATTTGGCCGCCCCCGGTTGTGATATAGTTTAAGGTCCATGAGAAGATGATTAAGGCAGAAGCGGTGGCCTGTGTGAGGAAGTATTTTGTGGAGGCTTCAATGGATCGTGGGTGCGATTTATTGGCAATTAATGGCAGAATTACTAGTGTGCTAAGTTCTAGTGCTACCCATATGAGCACCAGCTGGGTGGAGGATAGGAAAATGAGTGTCGTAATAGTTAGTGTAGTTAAGATGATGGGTTGGAAGATGGGCATGAGTTAGGAGAGGAAGGATTGCCCCTCATTGTTGGGGTATGGACCCAATAGCTTCAGTTAGCTTACTCTTCTGTTAGGGGATACTACAATGGAAGTAGGAAGAATTTTGGATTCTTTTGTGCAGGTTCAACCCCCGCTCCTCTAGGATTCGGGAGGATTTTAACCTCCACTTTCTACCTCATCAAAGTAGCCCTTTGGCGTTCAGGCACGAATCCTTGCTACTGGAAGACCGAATATTGACACTGGGAACGACGAGTGTCACAGGCAGATTGCCAGCGTGGCTGGCAAGAAGTTTTTTCACAGTAGGTGTATTAATTGATCATACCGGAATCGCGGGTATGATGCTCGGATTCATAGGAACCCGATGGTCAGTAGAATGGATTTACTTATTAGGACGGTGGTGAATAATGTTTGTGTTGGCAGGTTTGTTGTTGTGTTTAGGAACAAGATGGTGGTTAAAATGTTTATTAGTAGGATGTTAGCGTATTCAGCTAGGAAAAATAGTGTGAATAGTCCTGCGCTGTACTCAACGTTGAAGCCAGATACTAGTTCTGATTCACCTTCTGTGAGGTCAAACGGGGCGCGGTTTGTTTCTGCTAATGTTGAGGTATATCATATTATCAGTAGTGGTCATGTGGTTAGTGCCAGGTAGACGGGTTCTTGGGTCACAGCTAGTGCGTGTAGTGAAAACCCGCCGCTAAGTAAGACAACAGATAGAACAATGATGGCTAATGTGACCTCGTAGGAGATGGTTTGGGCTACTGCTCGTAAGGCGCCTATTAGGGCGTATTTAGAGTTTGATGCTCATCCGGATCACAGTAGTGAGTAGACTGCTAAGCTAGATATGGCTAATAAAAATAGTATGCCAAGGTTTAGATTGGCGATAGAAAATGGTACGGGCAGGGGGGCTCATATAATTAGGGATAAAATGAGGGCGACTGCTGGGGATAAGACAAATAAAGCAGGGGTGGCGAGTAGGGGCAGTGTTAGCTCTTTGATAATAAGTTTGAGGCCGTCGGCGAATGGCTGCAGCAGTCCAAGGGGGCCGACAATGTTAGGGCCTTTACGTAGCTGTATATAGCCAATGATTTTTCGTTCTAGTCCCGTTAGGAATGCAACTGCGATTAGGACTGAGATGATGTAGATAATAATGGGCGTGATTGTTAAAAAACTTATTGCTGGGTAGAGAATTTGAATCTCTGGGTAAAGGGCTTAGGTCTTTTGCATTAACCGGGCTCTGCCAACCCAGCTGCACTCTTGTATTGAGGCGGGGTGTGATTGTCCTGGTTGTTAATTTAGTTGTTTTCATTAAGCTTTAGGTAAGGCTTACTTTAGTGGCATAGGCCTTGCTCTTTCGGTCCTTTCGTACTAGAAAGGTTCGCATTCATAGATAGAAACCGACCTGGATTGCTCCGGTCTGAACTCAGATCACGTAGGACTTTAATCGTTGAACAAACGAACCGTTAATAGCGGTTACACCATTAGGATGTCCTGATCCAACATCGAGGTCGTAAACCCCCTTGTCGATATGGGCTCTTGAAGGGGATTGCGCTGTTATCCCTGGAGTAGCTTAGTTCATGAATCGGCGTGTGCCGGATCTGATTACATTTAAGCACTTTGTGGTGTGGGTCTTGGTTAGTAATTGTCATGTTACTGTTTTCCTGGAAAGTTTTTTTTATTTTGGGGTCGCCCCAACCGAAAACGCTAAATCAATGTGTTAATTGTAGTCAGCCCGCTTGGAGTGATATTTTACAATTTTTTGTGATTTAGTGGTTTAAAGTTTCACAGGGTCTTCTCGTCTAATGTTGACATCCCTGCTTTTGCACAGGGAGATCAATTTCACTGGCCTTCTGCAAGAGACAGATAGATTCTCGTTTAGCCTTTCATACTGGTCCTTATTTAAAGAACAAATGATTACGCTACCTTTGCACGGTTGTAGATACCGCGGCCATTTAACTTAAAGTCATTGGGCAGGCATCACCCCCAATACTTGGCTGGCTGGGGGCTGTGTTTTTGGTAAACAGTCGGAATCTTTGTTTGCCGAGTTCCTTTTGCAGGGTTTAGCCTTTCCTGTTGCGCTCCTGTGTTGGGTTAACAGTGTGTGGCCCTTATGTTTGTGGTAGGTGGGCAGGGTGTTAATTACCAATAGTTTGTCATGAGTAGTGTAGGCTGGCGCTCAGGAGAAGATCAAGTTTCTTATTACTAATTTTAGCATAATCTCTTCTAATGTTTTAGAAGGGCTTGGTTGTGCTGTAGGGTTTAATTTTGTTGTAGGTATTTTTTTGGCGCGAGCTTTGACGCTTTCGTTGTGCTGGCTGCTTTAAAGCCTACATTTAAAGTGCGAGTTGGTTTTACCCTTAGGTGGAGGTTGAGTCCTGTGTTAATGGGGCTGTACCCCCATTAAATAGCTTGAAAACTTTCTTTGTCCTTTGTCTTGGTGAATCAGAAGGTTTTCAGTAGAACTTATATTCTATTCCCAAGCAACCAGCTATCACTGGGCTCGTTAGGCTTTTCACTTCTACTAGGCAGTCTTCCCGCTCTTTTGCTACAGAGATGGGTTGGTGCTGTGTTACTTCTGCTGGCTAGTAGCTCGCCCAGATTCGGGTGTAAGTGACTTTAGTACTCTTTGCCACGATTATGTTTGGCTAAACCATAATGCAAAAGGTAAAAGGGTTAGTCTTTGCTGTGTTGTACTTTTGTGTTAAATTTTTATTTCATCTTTCCCTTGCGGTACTGTCTCTATCGCGCCTATTGTCTTTTCTCTCACCGATACTTAGGTATAAAAATGTTTTGGTTTAATGTAGTTAACTTTATTGGGGTTAATTTGAGGGCTAGAGCGGGTGAATCAAAATGGTTTATTTAAGTAAACATGTTTCAGGTGTAAGCAGAATGCTTTGGTTTAAGCTACATTTTGATGTTCCAAGCACACCTTCCGGTACGCTTACCTTGTTACGACTTTCCTCATCTCATTGAATTCTATGTGTGTTATGTAGCAAAGATTAGTTTAAATTCGAGGAGGGTGRCGGGCGGTGTGTACATATTCCGGGGCCATCTTCAATTAGGCACTCTTCTCCTAATTTACTGCTAAATCCGTCTTTGACAGTCCTGGTTTCACAGGCCTCTCCGTGACCAGTTTCTATGGTGTAGAAAATGTAGCCCATCTCTACCAACTTATTGGCTGCACCTTGACCTGACGTACTAACTCAGAAGTGGGCTATTGTGCTAGGTTCTTGTCCCTCATGGGCTAAGCTTGCAACGGCGGTATACAGGCTGCTTAGGGCAAAAGGTGGTTGGGTGGATCGTGTATTGTCGATTATAGGACAGGCTCCTCTAGGTGGGTTCGAAATACCGTCAAGTCCTTTGAGTTTTAAGCAAGTTGCTCGTAATCCCCTGGCGAGTGTAGTGTGTAGTTAGTACACCTTTGTTGAGGGCTGGGCATAGTAGGGTATCTAATCCTAGTTTGTACCCCAGCTTTCGTGGGTTCGGGTGCGTCTTGTTGGTTAAGGCTATGTTAATATTGGCGTTCTTGGCAGGTTTTTAGCTTTTCACGGCTTGACAAGCTTTTCGCCTTAACCCAGTAGATCTGATCTTAGCCACAATTTACGCCGTTCTTATTAACTTGGGGCTGTAGCTGTGTAACCGCGGCTGCTGGCACGGAGATTGGCCGCCCCTTTATGCTCTAACTAAATCAAGCTTTCGCTTATGGTTTAATGTTAATCACTGCTGTATCCCGTGGGGGTGTGGCCATAGGCTAGGCGTCGTGGGCTATAGTGTCAATGTGCCTGATGCCGGCTCCATGTCCCTTAGTCGGGCTATTTGGGGTGTTCTCACTGGGGCGTTGATGCTTGCATGTGTAAGTTGAGCAGTAGCTAATAATAAGGTCAGGACTAAACCTTTGTTG